AATTCCTGTTAAAAAATAATCGCAAAAATCCAAACATTTATCTATCCAGCCATGAGGTAAATCAGCAGCGACTCCGCCAATACGAAAAAAATTGTGCATCATTCGCATACCGGTGGCAGCTTCGAATAGGTCATATATCAATTCTCTTTCTCGAAAAATATAGAAGAAAGGAGTCTGTGCCCCAATATCTGCCATAAAAGGGCCAAGCCATAACAAATGCGAAGCTATACGACTTAACTCCAACATAATGACTCTGATATAACTGGCCCTTTTAGGGACTTGAATATTGCCTAATTGCTCTGGCGCATTTACAGTTATTGCTTCTGTGAACATAGTAGCTAAATAATCCCAACGTGTTACATAAGGCAAATATTGTATAATTGTTCGATTTTCCGCAATTTTTTCCATACCTCTGTGTAAATAACCCAATATTGGTTCACAGTCAATAACATCTTCACCATCTAAAGTAACAATGAGTCGAAGAACACCATGCATTGATGGGTGGTGAGGTCCCATATTGACTATCATGAGGTCTTTTCTTGTAGCTGGTACAGTCATAGGTTTTTCCTGATTCATTCTTCCATGAATTGCTGAAAGCGAAAAGAAGTTCACCAAACTTTAAGCCAATAATTCAAACTAACTCTTCAAATTAACGAGTTTTTCTCTCTCGAATATCCAACTGCCCTATTAATTCTTTATAACGTGCTCTATTTTTTTTTGACAAATAAGCCAGCAGCCGTTGACGTTTTCCGAGAATTTTCCGCAGACCTCTTTGAGATAAATAGTCTTTTTTGTGCAATTTCAAATGTGAAGTAAGCCTCCGTATCTTGTTGGTGAAACTTACTACTTGAAATTCAACAGATCCTCTGTTTTCTTTGTTTTCTTCTTGTTCTTGCAAAATAATTGAAATAAATGAATTTTTTACCATAAAAGAATTTCACACTCCCCTTTTTACAGACAGATATTTATTTTATTGATCAGTAATAATAATGTCACAAATTTTAATGTAGTATATACAATAATTATAAATTATAATTTCTTTATACATTCCTAGTTTTTTCAATTATTAATCAATCCGATTTTTGAGTTCATTTGTATAGTGATACAAAAAGACGATACCAAATAGTTTAGTCCGAAGATTCGATTGATTAATTTATTCTGTTGATTAATTTATAGCTTTAATTTAATTGATACCCCATTTTCCTTAATATTCACGTATCCTAGACTGGGATGTAAGACAGCGCATATGCGCATCGGGTTGCTTGCATATAACATGGTCGCGGACAGAAGAAAAAATGAAAAAAATGAAAAATATCATTGATAGAACAATAGAATATATAGGAAACTCAAAATTTTTAATCAGGGATACATATATATCCTTAACATACTGAAGCGGCTCCCATTATTGGTATCAAACCAATAGCGATTCATACAAGCTAAATCTTCTAATCGATAATTAGGCCAAAAAAAGAACTTTAATTTATTTAATTCATTTTTTTTTCTGTCAAAAATTTTACTTTCCTCCAAAAATTGACTCCAGTTTTTTATCTTGTTTTCCTTGCAAAATAAATTATTTCTATGCACACCATTCTGATTCTTTAAATTCAAATTGAAACAAATTAGAATTCTCAATTCTCTACGACGTCTAGACGAGAAAATTTTTTCAGGAACAAGCAAATCTAAATTATTTTTGTCTCCATTTAGAGTTTTTATTTTATGTCTTGAAATGGATTCATCAAAAGTATTCTTAGCAACATTTTTGGGGTTTCGGTATCTTTGATTACTTTGGTGCTTACTTTTATGAACCAAGGAAATACCTATGATTTGATACATAAAAAACTGTCCGTCATTTTTGACAGATAGACGGGCAGGTTCCATAATTAATATTCCCTTTTTCGTTAATTGTGTAAGATTTAAACGCCTCCTCATTATATCCAGATTCATTTCTTTCCTTTGAATATAGGATATAGTAATTTTTCTTACATTTATGAGGCTAACCAGCAGACCATATATCTGGATATTATTCAGCATTTTTTGATTCAATTGATTCAAACGTCCAGTCCATCTTAATTGCAAAGGAAAATCTCCTTTAAGGAATATTTTTAGTTTTTCAATGGATTCTAAAAAATATTCTTCAATATTGTTTTGATTCTTTAATTCAAAATATTGTTTTGAATTTGATGGGCTAAAATTAAAAAAAAACTCATCCTCCTCTTGTTTTCCCTTGATATTTTGATTTTCAATAAAATTTGGATTTATATTCAAATTAAAAAGAAGTAAGTTGCTTGGGATAAACCAAGGTTTCTCTTTATATTTATGATAAAGTATCACAAACTCTGGAAAGAAAAAAACTTTCGGATTCGATATGAGGCGATTTAAGATTAAGAATTTTTCATTCATTCCCATCCAATCAAAAGACATTCCCATCCAATCAAAAAAGACCTTTTTGTAATTGATTTCAGAATTTGAATCAATTGGAAGATAAAAAAGACCATTACCTTTATTATTAAGTTTATCCCGGATTTGGTCTTTTTTAGGTTCAACCTCAATATTTGTACTAAATTTCCAACCCAAATATTTTCTATCTGTATTTTTTTCCCTATCTATAATATCACTTTTTCCTAGATAATTCTTGATAGGAATATTCTTGAGTATGCTAAAAATTTTTTCGTTATTTCTGTTGGAATTTTCTTGATTCTTATTTGTTTCTAATGATGATCTATAAATAGAGGCCTTCTTCTTAGTTTCAGAATGAATATATATATATTTATATGATAAAAGATCATATCTATAGTTTTTTTGAAAATTATCCTCTTTATTTCGTAATAAATAGACTTTCAAATTTTGTTTTTTTTTTGAATCAAATAATTGGTCTTTTTCATAGGAATACCGTTTATTTAAATCCTTATTTTGAGACGTATGACATTGATTTAGTCCATTTCTCCATTTTTGTGGGACTAATCTAGACCATGTAATCTGCGATAAATCGTATTGATAATGACCTCTTAACCAGTTTTTCCATGGATTCATTGCATTATTTGGAAGTTTCTTATGTCTTACTTCGGAATCAAATATTCCTTGTCTTCCAAAAAGATCTTTTATTTCATTCTTAAGAAAAAAAGAAGGTCCATTATATTGAAGAAGAGATCTTAACTTATTGAAGTTAATAACTTGGGTTTGTGATAATTTTAAAAATACATATTTTTGTGACAAGTAAGATAAATTTAAAAAAATATGTGACTTCCGCTTACTATTTCTAAGATTATCAAAAGCCTTTTTTATAGTTATAGGCGAAATGAAGTCAATTTTATTTTGTTTTGTTTTATTAATCTTTTCTTGATCTTTATTTATTTCATTATTGTCAATGTATTTATCAAGAATTTTTTTTGTTGATTCCATACAAATTTGTAGAGTGATTCTGCGCATATTAATGATACATAGAAAGATATCTATGTATATTTTTTCAATGAAAAATTTAACTATTAATTCAATATTTTTTCTTTTTAATATTTTCCAAATTTTTGGGGGTGATTCTCCATTATTTCCATTATTCTTATTATTTTTTTTTATTCTCGGCGTTACTTTTTTTTTATTTTTTTTCATTATTTCTATTTGATTTCTGATTGTGTTTCTTCTATCAATTCTATGTTTCATTTCTTTTTCGGCCTGTGAATAATTTGTCCAACCTGTAGATCGATTTTGAATAAGTGATTCCTGAATTATCTGAGCGCTGATTATAGAATCCTTTTCTGTTTGAGTTTCACTTGATTCATATATTTCTGTCGGTATAAATAATGGAATTTTATTTTCTTTTAAAAGTTCTTTTATTTTTTGTTTTACAAATAAAACTGCTTTTCCTTGTTTTTTTGTTATTTTTTTTAAAACTCTTCGAACTCTAAAATTCAATTTTTTTATTTCGACTTTATAGTCTATATCTTCAAAAATGGGTTCAAAAAAGGAAGGTGTTTTTCGAGGAGGACCAAAAGGATATTCTGTTTCCTTTCCTAAAACTGTTAAAAAACAAGAATCAAAATCATCTTGTTGCTTTCGATCTCTATCAGAGAGTCGTAGTTTAGATCTGTGCCAAGGTTTCAAATGAAAAGGATATAGGATTTTGATCTGAAAACCTTCTCTTAACCAATTTTTAGGAAATTCTGTTTTGGAGAATTGTAGACCATTATAGCTACACTTTAGATAAATTTCTCTATTCCAATCTTGGAAATCCTCATACCATTCCGGAGATTGCCGTAATAAAATACATCCAATATTCTTAGCTATTATTAATAAGGGTAATTTAATATATCTTCTAAAAATTGATTGAGCTAGTAACAGAATACTTCTTGTTTTTTGTGCATATGGAATGTTCTCCCAGAATTCTATTACGTCTTCCTGGTTGTTTTTTTTTATTTGCAATTGTTGATCTAAAATTTCAAATTCTGACTTTTTACCCAACCAACCTCTAATATTAAAAAAAAGTTTCATTAGGTCGGATATAGGAAAAGGAAAATCTTCCATTTTTTCCAAAAAAAGTGGTGAATGGGGATTTCCTTGGGACGGTCCCCAAATAACCATTTTACGTCTTTGAACGCGCATAGATCCTTTGATTACGGCTCGACGAAAATCAGGTTCTTCGAAATAACTTATAAACCCAGACTCTCTATTAAATTTTCTATAAAGATTAAAATTCTTGAACTGAGATTTCTTAAAACTTCGTCTGGAACGAGTTAAAAAAGATATACGTTTAAATCTTCTTGTTCTAAGCTGGTGATCCAGCCCTTGCATTATACCTTGTTCTTTTCGTCGTTTTTTAAAATATTGTTCCAACTCGTTGATTAATTTGTATGACCACCGAAGGGGTTTTTTACCTATTTTGTTCATTCCAATAGATTTTTTTTCACGCTTAGGCTTAGTTAGAATTGCGTTCAATGAAAACTTTAACCTATTCTTTGAATCTATTTTCACCTCTTTTTTTTCTGATCTTTCGATTTTATCTTGATATT